TAACGTCTTTGCTTGCACGGCTTTCGACCGGGACGGGAAGAGGTTTCCTCGTTGCATCTTTCCACACAGCATTGGTTCTGTCCCTTACCTCTTACCTTTCTCGCCCGTCGGGCGTCAAGGTTCGCATTAGATCCCCTTATCTCTCGTATTTTTGCCCAAACAAAAAGGGGGGAAAGAATGCATTTCAGGAATCTCAATGTTGCCCCACCAAAAGACGATAACCCAATGCCAATCGCGGATCTGTTAGTGGACAGAGCTTATGGGCAATCAATTCTTTCATTCATGGACGGTCACTTAGGTAGGGTATAATCTTCTTTTCATCTCCAAAGAGGACGAGGCAAAAACAGCGTTCCGTTGTCCGGGTGCTGTTGGACGGACTATTCTGCTGGCAGGTGATGCCCTTCGGTCTGAAGAACGCTATAGTTACCTACCTGCGAGCAATGAATCTCATCTTCCATTACTTTATTGTCAACATCGTAGAGGTGGTGTATATTGACGATGTAGTTGTGAAGTCTTTCCTTCGGGTTATTTGTCTGATCTCAAGACAGTGTTTGAGCGCGAGAACACGGCTTGAAGATGAACCCGTAAAAATGTGCATTTGGCGTAACAGCAGGAAACTTCCAAAAGTTCTTAGTGCACAACAGAGGGGTTGAAATTTACAATAAGAAATCGGGCCAGAAGTTGAAGAATGCCTCTCACACAGATGGACAGCAAAGAAGGCCTTCTAAGGCGGACTCTGGCTCTTTCATTTGTAAGAGTCCTCCTCACGAGATTGTCCGATGAAGGAGAAACTTGCTGGTTGCCGAGGACAAGAGGGAAGAACCCCTAGGGTGAATCCGTTACAGTTGCGGAATGCGATCACCCATTAGAAGCCTACGTCTGCCGGGCTTATGTATGTTGAGATAGTGCTGAATGAAATGGCCACTCTGCTCGTGCGATGGTCGATACCGGCGCCACGAGACGAGGCTACTTCCATCCAAGGGAAAAGTGAAGTCCCGGTAAGCAAGCCATGATCATGATCAGAGGGAGAAGACTATTCATTCATCGTCATGAAAGGCAAATAAAAGGCTTTAGCAGCCCATTCTTGAACACGAACACGAAGCCGGATCCTAGTACTATACTAGTAGGTAGGGCTTATTATGGAATAGGAATAGAAAGCCCGGGAGGTCCCCCCTTGTTTAATAGCATATCCAGTTTATGCCTGGGTTGCTCTTTCTTTGCCGCGGACCAATGTGAGAAGCCCTATTAAGTGACTGATTGTGTTGAGTCGGATACCTCTTTAGAACGAAGTTTACCTCTACCTACTATAGTACTCAAATGACTTCGTTCCTTGAAAGCGCTCTCTGCTTGATCTGGCGCTACTACTATAAATTCGGGTGATAGACGAAGGCGTTGGTCCATCGGTGCCTTAGGGGCAATCATCTGCGCCAGTGTATAAAAAGAAATTTGCAATTTTTACAGTAGCGAGGAGAGCTTATGGACAATAAATTAGGATTCCGGCGGCTTTAGCCACTTATGATCCGTGTTCACAAGAGCGAGACGGTTCAATGTCTTACAATGTTCAAGCAGCATTCTTGCCGGAAGGATTTTTTAGGAAGCCCGGACACCTACCGAACATCCCTGAAGGATGGAACAACATGATGAAGAAGGCGGCGAAAGTGTAGAGGAAAATCTGGGAAGAGAACAAGGAGATCTCTGAAAAGGGGAGGCAAGGAAGTAGTAGAAATGTTGAAGAGGAGACACCCCGCTCTTGAACTTAAGACTATGCGCGTCGCGTGCTCGATCTAGCAATTGTTTTGATGAACTGTCATTCAAAAAGAAAGAAGAGAAAGAAATGGGAGTTGGCGCCTACATAACAGGTTGCTTGCTTACCAAGCCATCCTGGCTTTTCGCTCCTCCAGTTCGATTTTTATTTACTTTACTTATTATAACTTGCCGTAGCCCCATCGGGGGTCAGTGGAGCTGTTGTCCGGCATATCCCCCCCGAGATGTTCAAACAAATAGCAAAAAAAGACTCTGATTCCAACTCGAATTAAAATGACCAGTTCAATCCATAAACACGTGCAATTCTTTCTCAATACTAATCGGGTGGAGCCTTATTTCTTGATAGAATTGGAGAGCAATTTCATTACTACTTGCTTGTGGTTTCCGAGAGAGCCCGGCCTTGCTGCCAGAAAAGGGACATGCTTACTTTATCTTTACTGAAATATCATGCATACACCTGTGGGGCTGGGGTACAACTTAGTCTTTGTACTTGCCTCTTGAATGAGCTTGTTCAACAATGTGCGCTCCTTCTTCCTATTAAGTATAAGGAAGGGCGAGTACCCCTTGAAGGACCTTTTGTAAAGGACATCTCCCAAGATCACAAATCGTCGGGCAAGTTCTCCTCCAGGCTCTCCTCTGACCACGAGTGGCGTACTCTGATATGAGCCCGTCCTTGAGGTAATTGTAGAAATCATAATACCAAGGTTCCCATCGTCCTCGTAATCTTCCTCGTCTTGACTGGTGATAGTTCATCATGTTCCAACTCTCGATAGTCTTCATCCAAGAAGATGAATGAGTCCCGTTCGACGGAAGGGCTCTCTGTGGCTGGGATGTCCAATCTCTCGATGACAAGCGACTCTGTGCTTCGGTGTACTAGCATGTGTACTAGAGCGGCTGAGTATTTATTCCATCCATAAGGGCTAGCGAGTCAGCCAAGCGATTGTAGATTCTCGGAACATGGGTGAAGGTGATCTCCCTAAAGCGCTTGATCAGGTCAATGGCAAGTTCTTGGTACGATATGAGTTGGGGCTCTGAGGTCTTCCATTCTCCCCCCTTACTCACCTCTTAATCTATAAAAAAAGCCTTTCCCTTTTTCAGAATAATAAGGTAAGCATCCAGCTCTTGATCCAGAGCTACTTAGTACCTCGGATCCCTTCTCCTTTGAGAACTACCACTCAAGACTGTTGGATCACTCATCAATGTCATCAGCTGAAAATGATGGCTTTGGGGAAGCCGATGCTAACTTGGCTGACACTGACACCGAGAGGAAAAGGCTTCTGGATGGCATTCCCGGCCTACGAGGTTCTGAACTAAACTCTGGGAATTGATAGATAGCAATAAGTTCCGCCGTCACACTATCTGGTTCAGGAAGTTCTCTAGCTTGATTTGAGCTCATTGGCTCACCAAGAGTCATTCCTTTATCGATGGGCAATAAAAGACAACTGTGAGGCTGCAGAGGGGAAGAAAGGAGAAATTGAGAATAGAAGCTTTACGTCACCGGTTCGTTAGTAAACTGGGACACGTTTAGCATGGGTAAAGGTCGGTGATAAAGTGATGATTTGAGGCCAGAATTCCACCAAGCACAACTCCGGCAGGGGAAGCTGTAGCTTATGGCTTTGGTCTTCTTAATTAAGTCAGTTTCTTTCTTATTTCTTCCGTCTAGGGAAAGCCAGCCCTTTTCCACTATACGAAAGGAACGAAAGCTTAAAGCAGCTGTGGTAAGGAATTGGATTGAGAAGCTCCGCCCAGTAGTGCTCTACAGTAGTGCCTTGCGGGGTCGGAGATCGTCAAAAAAGAAAGACTCCAATGCTTTTCTGGTGTTTAATGAATTGTAGATAGGAAACCTAAATGCCACAGCTGACTCATAAGAAAGTCATGGGATAACCTGACCTCGTCAACGAGACAGGAAAAGGTAACAGAGTCTTCGGAGATTCGGAACCTGCATACGCTTGCTGCAGTGACACCGCGCACTGCTTAAGATAAAGTGCAGTAAACAAAGTTCCAGATTTCCTATGTTGTCTAATCGCCTCTTTGCCGCTAAGTCCCTCTTTGGTACTGTTTTTTGCTAATTCCCAGATATCCACCAGATGAGACTGTTTCCCAAGAGCCCACAGAGAAGCGCCTGGCCAGACAAATAGCTTAGTCGCTGGAAGATTCCCCAACTGAGGTACAATAGGTCTCAGGATCATCCGATCTATGAGAATCTCTGGGAAAGCTCTCGTCGACTCAACCGATCAATAGAAGGAAGGACCACCTCTTAGAGGAGCCTCTTCTAGTTCTTGCATGACGATCCCTTCCCCCTTTCCTCACATCAAGGGATAGAAAGGCAGAATATTCTTGCCAAATAGCAAGCCCCCTGTGTCCAAAGCCAGTGCCAGCTAATGAGACATGCCATCCATCCCCTACTTCTATTGGATCGAGAATGGATTCGACGTTCTTCTACATGGATGTCTTCAATGAAGAAGTTAATAAAAGCAAAAAGGGAAATAAATAAGGGGTGTAGCGGATTTTAGCCTCCCCTAACTACTACTCGAATTCATCCCTCTCGGTAAGTGAAGCTCCCTCCACCCGCCGCCCTCTCTATCCGCTTTCGGTACCCTCCCTCACATGCTGAAGAAAGAAAGCCCCTCTCTTTTATGACATTTCTAAAGAAATTTACCCAGAAAAACTAAAGCCAAAACTACTTCCTTTATTTCTAGTTTTCCCCGTCAAGTTGAAGAAGACTCGCCCCCGAGTCGTTAGTGCTTTCTTCACCATAATAAGGAAAAAGATCAGAAACTTTCAATGTTTCTGAAACCTCATACTCAGCTGGTAGTTCAATCTTGTAGGCATTTTCACCAATGCGTTTGAGAACTTTGAATGGTCCATCAGCTCTAGGCTTGAGCTTAGCAAATTGTCCTCGCGGGAAACGCTCCTTTCGAAGATGAACCTACACCAGATCACCTTCTTTGAACTCAGAAAACTTGCGATGCTTGTTAGCTTGAGCTTGATACTTCTCATTTTGCTTAGAAATTTTCTCGCTCATGCAACTTCTTAATTTTCTTCACCCGCATCTCCACTAAAGTTGTGAGTAGCTGGAAGTGGAGCTAAGTCCAGAGGACTCTCGGGATTTTGGCCATAAACAGCTTAAAAAGGACTACTTCCACTAGCTTTAGATTAGGAGTCGAGAGAAGTCTTCGAAGAACTGCCGTAATGGCGAAAGACGAATCAGGGAAGGAGGCAAAACGATTCATAAT